ACTTAGAGACTCTCCTGAGTCTCTATAGAAAGTATCTTCAGCCCTTTCCACAACCACTAATTCGATTTTCCGTGGGGCTATCCAATCGAATTCAGGACCCGGTAATTAAACACTACATTAGTAGTGGAAGGGAATCAATAAATCTTTATATGAGAGCCCTTCCACCATTCATCTGTCCTTGAATCCTAGAGGCAAGGATTTAGAGCACTTTAGCTTTCGAGAGCCAAACTTCCAGATGTTTCGAACCAAGCAAGCAAGTCTCAAGAGTCCTTTTACTTTGTTTGCTTCTGCTGGGGAAAAATTCAGCGAGTTATATCAGCAAAACGAAATAAGAGATTTCGAGTTTTTTCTTGATCAGGCGACACCCGGATTTGAACTGGGGAAAAAGGATTTGCAGTCCCCCGCCTTACCGCTCGGCCATGCCGCCAAAATGTATGATACCCTACAAAATAGATGAAAAAAGTCTCCCTTTGTTTGCGTCGAGTGGGGGATTCCGAAACTTCTTTTTTTATTGGACTTGCATCTTGAATCCCGTTTTCTTAAATTTAACCCCTGCCCGAAAAGAAAAAAATCCTTCGTTTTTTGGATTGGATCCATCCCTTCGGTTGTATGTATAGTATCTCAAAAACGAAATATCTAAAAATTTTCCCTCTCTTTTTTATATTGATATTGAAAAATTGAAAAACCAAATGTGGTTTTTCAGTCCCAAAAGCCAAAATTTAGGACAAATTGGAACCATTAACTATTAAATGGGACTGTAAATTCATGAACGATTCTTGGATTTGAATCCAAAATTGTCTTTTCTTAATCCTAATTCTAATTATATAAGAAAATCCAAATTGATACATAACTAATCAGTATTGATTCTTTTCCATAAAAAAAAATCCTTTCCAATTTCCATTATAACAGCAAATAGAAGTATATGTAAACCCCAGAACATAAATTGTTATACAAATATCTAATTGGATATCATATCTATATATGATGACTCTAGAGAATTATTAGTAAATTGTAGTGCTTCAATTTTTCATTCAATAGATGGAATAGAAAATGGAAATTTTGATATAGCATAGCACGCGCTGTCCCGAATAGAACTTAAATAAAGGAGGAAACATAGATAGCTATCTACACATGGTTAATAAATACAAACTTTATTACTATGTTACGCCCTTCAATCGTATTCTACTAAAAAAAGAAAAAAAGGTAAAATAAAAGTATCTCTCTTTTATGCGAATCATTTGTTGAACAATAGAATCCGTGAAAAAGTTAAGTGCTAAAAAAATATCAACTCTATATTTTTGATGATTATAATGTCTTTATATCATCGAACAGATGAAATCCGAATCCATTTCTTTTTCTGGTACCCAATCGGATTAGAGTATGTAATATCATAATAATGGTAGAAATGGAATCACTTTTTTTTTGATATTCTATCCAAAACTCCATAAGCCTAAGTGGCATTTATTAATTCCTTTCGATTTTCTATCTGTTCCAAATTCCAATTTGAATATAAAATTGTCTTTATTCCTCCGTTCATATGCATTTCATACATTCCATATACGGGGTGAGTCAAATTTCATGCGATTCAGTAAACAAAATAGAAATTCCATCATTGCTAAATCAATCCATATGATTTGATGAAGAATGGTTCAATAATGGAATTTTTTGAGAAAAGGGAAATTCAAAATGCTCGGGGATGGAAATGAGGGAATGTCTACAATACCTGGGTTTAATCAGATACAATTTGAAGGATTTTGTAGATTCATTGATCAGGGCTTAACAGAAGAACTTTATAAGTTTCCAAAAATTGAAGATACAGATCAAGAAATTGAATTTCAATTATTTGTGGAAACATATCAATTGGTAGAACCTTTGATAAAAGAAAGAGATGCTGTATATGAATCACTCACATATTCTTCTGAATTATATGTATCCGCGGGATTAATTTGGAAAACCAGTAGGGATATGCAAGAACAAACTCTTTTTATTGGAAACATTCCTTTAATGAATTCCCTGGGAACTTCTATAGTAAATGGAATATACAGAATTGTGATCAATCAAATATTGCAAAGTCCCGGTATCTATTACCGGTCAGAATTGGACCATAACGGAATTTCGGTCTATACCGGGACCATAATATCAGATTGGGGAGGAAGATTAGAATTAGAGATTGATCGAAAAGCAAGGATATGGGCTCGTGTGAGTAGGAAACAGAAAATATCTATTCTAGTTCTATCATCAGCTATGGGTTCGAATCTAAGAGAAATTCTAGAGAATGTTTGCTATCCTGAGATTTTCTTGTCTTTCCTGAATGAGAAAGAGAAAAAAAAAATTGGGTCAAAAGAAAATGCCATTTTGGAGTTTTATCAACAATTTGCTTGTGTAGGCGGAGATCCGGTATTTTCTGAATCCTTATGTAAGGAATTACAAAAAAAATTCTTTCAACAAAGATGTGAATTAGGAAGGATTGGTCGACGAAATATGAATCGGAGACTAAATC